TAGTTAATAGGAATTCTCTTGTTAAGACCCTCTGAATCCATTAAAACCCCAGATTCATACTAGAACCACGATGATTTGATAAAAAATACTAAGCTAAGCCTAAAGATTCCCTGAGTAAGAACGATTAGATCATCACTTATTCCACAAATAGATCTAATGAATAAAAAGCCAAAGAAACCCTTGTCTTTGAGTCAAAATAAGCATAAACGGATCTTTTTTTAATATAAATTCTAAATTCTTTGAAAATTTTTGGGCGTCCGGCCATGAGGTCTGAATCTTAAGTATGAATCATAGTTCAAATAGTTCGGAATCTATTTCATATATTCCGTGTTTCAGATATATACTAGAATAAATATCCGACGAAGTAGAACCATCTTTATGAAGATGACAGACCCATTCTCTGTACTATCAATAGGATCAATTATAACAAGTCACACACTCATATTCCAGAAAGACAGAAATAAAGAAATTCCACGATCGAACTACCAAAATAGAAGGGGCTAAAAATCCGAGCTCTAAATTTTGCATTTTGTATTGAAAAGCTAGGTTGCGGTTCTTATCAATCTAATTGAGTGAAATTCCATCCAATAAAACGGAAGAATTATAAATCTCCAAAATAATAGAGAGAAATACCGCAAATAGGGCCATTGCAACACCCATCAATGGGGTTGTTCCCCACCCAGGAGCTACTTTACCATATTCCGAATTTAATGGTTTTAATAAACTCCCCACATTAGTTCGTTTTGGACCAGAGCGAGAATCGTTCTCAACAGTTTGCGTAGCCATAAATCCTATTGTATTCATTGAGATCTGTTGACTTTGTATACCCTTCCGTTGTAAATAAACGATCTTATCATAGATCTGTTGGGGTCTTGAAATTTTATAATAATGGAATCTGCAACCCTAGTCGCCGTCTTTATATCTGGTTTACTTGTAAGTTTTACTGGGTACGCCTTATATACCGCTTTTGGGCAACCTTCTCAACAACTAAGAGATCCGTTCGAGGAACATGGAGACTAGTTGAAGTACTGGGCCGCCCAATATGGGGGAGGTCCAGTACTTCAATTGCAATTGAGATAATGAAAAATCATTTCATTTTTTAGTTGGAACTTTAGGCGGTTCTCTAAAAAAGATAGCGAAAAAAATTATCCCTAGAGTTGAGACTAAGAGAAATGTATAAACCAATGCTTCCATAAATTCAACCGTAATTTACAATTATAGCTTCCATACCTATTTGTTTTTTGTTTATTTTTCTTTGAGTGGGGACCATCTCCCGGACAAGGAAAGAGCAAGATACAAAAAAACAGTGAGTCAAATCAAGATTTCTCTGGTACCCTATATGATTATTCAAATCAATAACAAATCAGAAAAATCAAATGGATTCGAAAGACATCAAACCAATGTTGTATCAGATTACTTGTCTTCTTGTAGTTGGATCTCCAAGTTTTTGGAATGCTCCAAATTCTACTTGAGCATCCAAATCTGGGTCAATACCAGCAAAAACATCTCTAAACAAGGTTCTAGCACCATGCCAAATGTGTCCGAAGAAGAAGAGTAAAGCAAATGAAGCATGTCCAAAAGTAAACCAACCCCTTGGACTGCTACGAAAAACACCGTCGGATTTCAAAGTAGCACGATCTAATTCAAAAATTTCACCCAATTGGGCGCGTCTAGCATATTTTTTCACAGTCGCGGGATCATTATAACTGACGCCATTCAGTTCGCCACCGTAGAACTCAACAGTTACACCTACTTGTTCGACACTATACTTCGATTCTGCCCTTCGAAAAGGAACGTCGGCTCGAACAATCCCGGCTCCATCTACCAAAACGACCGGAAATGTTTCAAAAAAAGTGGGCATACGACGTACAAAAAGTTCACGCCCTTCTTTATCTCTAAAGATAGGATGTCCTAACCATCCAACCGCTATCCCATCCCCGTTATCCATTGAACCCGCCCGGAATAATCCCCCTTTTGCCGGATTATTGCCGATGTAATCATAAAAGGCTAATTTTTCAGGAATTTTAGACCAAGCTTTTGATAAACTTTGATTTTCGGCTAACCCAGCACTAACTCTTCGATATATCTCTTGCTGAAAATACCCCTGATCCCATTGATAACGAGTAGGTCCAAATAATTCGATGGGGGTAGTTGCTGAACCATACCACATAGTTCCGGCAACAACAAAAGCTGCAAAAAAGACAGCAGCGATACTACTGGACAGGACGGTTTCAATATTTCCCATACGTAATCCTTTGTATAGGCGTTGGGGCGGTCGCACGCTAAGATGGAATAGGCCTGCTAATATGCCCAATGTCCCAGCCGCAATATGATGGGAGGCTATTCCTCCCGGAACAAAAGGATCAAAACCTTCCACGCCCCACGCCGGATTTACATATTGTACTTTTCCAGTTAGTCCATAAGGATCGGACACCCATATTCCAGGACCATACAAGCCTGTTACATGAAATGCACCAAAACCAAAGCAAGCCACCCCCGCGAGAAATAAATGGATTCCAAAGATCTTGGGCAAATCTAAAGACGGTTTTCCTGTACGTTCATCAGTAAATATTTCTAGATCCCAATACACCCAATGCCAGATAGCTGCTAAAAAGCACAAGCCAGAAAACACAATATGCGCTCCAGCCACACCCTCGTAACTCCAAATACCCGGATATGTTATAGTCCCTCCTGTGATACCCCAACCACCCCATGAGTTGATTATTCCTAAACGAGTCATGAAGGGTATAACGAACATACCCTGTCTCCACATTGGGTCAAGAACGGGGTCAGAAGGATCAAAAACTGCTAATTCATAGAGAGCCATCGAACCGGCCCAACCAGCAACCAGAGCTGTATGCATTATATGAACAGCAAGCAACCGACCGGGATCATTCAATACGATAGTATGAACACGATACCAAGGCAAACCCATGAAAATACCCCTTTATCAAAGACAAAAAAGACACTACGCAACTTTATTGCAGTGGAAACGACTATACTATACTCTAACTATCCTATATCCCCCGCTCTGCGGGGGATTAGTTCAGAGGAAGGGTTAATATTCATATTTGTTTTCTTCTATTGGGAATAATGGAACAATGCTGTTTGTAGGAAAAAAGAGAAGCAGATTTATTTTATACTCGATAAGTACCAATACGCAATGAGAAGGTTGAGGCCTTTTCTATGAGCGAATGTGCTCATACTTGGTCATCATTACAGGGGCCTGCAAGATTACGCTATTGAAAAGTAGAGAGTTGTAAAAAAAGGAAAGAGATCTAAAAGATCTCTTTTCCTAAATGATTCACTTATTTTCTCATTATATTTTAAGCATGTTATTCTATTCCAACTCTTAGAACAAAGAACTTAACTATAAGTATGAACCAGAATAAAAAATTTGTCGGTAAAAAAAGAAGGCTAGTAATTTGCCATACAGGGGCCCGGCCCCTTAGATAACGAATTTTGGAAAAGGAGTTGTGTCGACTGGTTAAGAGACGAAATTGGAGAGGGTTGCGATAATGCCAGCAGGGTCTATAATGACATGACTGGTGGGCGTTTACAAAGGTCTGATTGTCAAAACTCCCGATTCGCCCGTCCGGTCTCGTCTGTGGACCGTTGGTATCTATAGAATTCGAGAAAAACCTCCAAAGAGTTCTCAGATATTTTCCTAAGTACCCAGGCCCTGATAATGAAGGACGTTGGCGAAGTGGATCAGAAGAAGGGTCCGCCTCCATCCGGTGGATTTATCTGCCCCTTTAGACATAGCGAACGCTTGTGTCAAGGAAAGGAGTGCCCGATAGTTGCTAAGAGGCGGTCTTTGGGTTTTGCTAAAAATGTCATCAAAGGTGGGATGTGTAAAAAGGAAAAGATTCAGGACGAGACACTCCCTTTTCTAATAAAGGTATTGAAGCAAACGGATCTTGAGTTACTTTGAATTCTTATAGTTGGTTTAGACATGTATATGTTATATTATCTAGACTATAGGTTAAAGATCTATCTAATTTGCCAATTTATGCGGAGATTCCAACAGAAGTCCTTTTGTTGGAATCTCTTATTCTGAGTTGAATAAAGGGATCCAATCAATAAAAAGATGGAAGAATTAAGTCATAATTCATTGGTAGGTTGTATCATTAACCATTTCTTTTTTTGGTACGAGGAACTTATCATGAATCCACTGATTTCTGCCGCTTCCGTTATTGCTGCTGGATTGGCTGTAGGGCTTGCTTCTATTGGACCTGGAGTTGGTCAAGGTACTGCTGCGGGCCAAGCTGTAGAAGGTATCGCGAGACAGCCGGAGGCGGAGGGAAAAATACGAGGTACTTTATTGCTTAGTCTAGCTTTTATGGAAGCTTTAACAATTTATGGCCTGGTTGTAGCATTAGCACTTTTATTTGCGAATCCTTTTGTTTAATCTTAAGAAAGATGAATTTTTTTCATTTTTTATTGCCTTGGCCTTGTGCTTTGCTTTTTCGAATTCTATCCAGATTTCATTCTTACAATTACTTATTCGTTGCTAAAATAACCCACGGGAAGGGCTGATTTGCAAATGAGGAATTAGCATACCGACTCGCTTTCATCCTTCCCCGTCGTAATCTAAGGAAGCCCTTTTTAAGAAGGCAACAAAGAGGGTAATTCACAATTTCTTCTAAAATCAAATAGATTTGGGAGTCAATTTAGAAATAGGGAAAATCAGAACGATTATCCGCTCGATTATTCGCGTCATAAGAATCATTCCCCAACCAAGATCCATCCATTTCTTTTCTATATAAAATAAAAGGGATGAAGTGATACAAAAAGAACTCTGTTCGGTTTTTTAGTCTATCTATAAGAGGAGATCATATGAAAAATGTAACCGATTCTTTCCTTTCTTTGGGCCACGGGCCATCTGCCGGGAGTTTCGGATTTAATACCGATATTTTAGCAACAAATCCAATAAATCTAAGTGTAGTGATTGGGGTATTGATGTTTTTTGGAAAGGGAGTGTGTGCGAGTTGTTTATT